AGACATGGTCTCTCTGGATCCCATTCAATTTCATTCGGAGGAGGAGCCTTATAAAAATCGTATCGATTCTTATCAAAGAAAGACAGGATTAACCGAGGCTATTCAAACAGGTATAGGGCAATTAAACGGTATTAACGTAGCAATTGGGGTTATGGATTTTCAGTTTATGGGGGGTAGTATGGGATCCGTAGTTGGGGAGAAAATTACCCGTTTGATTGAATACGCCACTAAAGAATTTCTACCTCTTATTATAGTGTGTGCTTCCGGAGGGGCACGCATGCAAGAAGGAAGTTTGAGCTTGATGCAAATGGCTAAAATATCTGCTGCTTTATATGATTATCAATCAAATAAAAAGTTATTCTATGTACCAATCCTTACATCTCCTACTACCGGCGGGGTGACAGCTAGTTTTGGTATGTTGGGGGATATCATTATTGCCGAACCCCATGCCTACATTGCCTTTGCGGGTAAAAGAGTAATTGAACAAACATTAAATAAAACAGTACCCGAAGGTTCACAAGCGGCTGAGTATTTATTCCAGAAGGGCTTATTCGATCTAATCGTACCACGTAATCCTTTAAAAAGCGTTCTGAGTGAGTTATTTCAACTCCACACTTTCTTTCCTTTGAATCAAAATTAGAACATGCAGTTGAATTATTTTGAGCAAACAAGTAATTAGTTTATCGGAATAATAGAATTTTATCTTTCTATACCTTACGATAATCCTATTTTGACTAAGAATCCCTGCTGGATGGGATTCTAACAAACCCTTTAATATATAAAACTAAATAAATAGAATCTAATTCATTTTTAAGAAACTTTTTGCTTAGTAAATTCAATTTGAAGACAAGAGAAAAAAATGAATCAAATAATATCTCATCCATATCCTTTCAAATCTTTCATGTAGAGGGATGCAAAACTACATTATATACTCATTTAGAATTAGAATAGATTAGAGAGATATTAAGTAATAATAATTCCAATTTAGAATTATCAAATTATACTTATAATAAGATATAAGATATCTTTATATATAATATCTTTATATTCTATAAATATAAAATCTAAATAATAATAACAGGTACAAATAGTAAAGCGAGGTACCCATTCTATGACAACTCTTAACTTTCCCTCTGTTTTGGTCCCTTTAGTAGGCCTAGTATTTCCGGCAATCGCAATGGCTTCTTTATTTCTTCATGTTCAAAAAAACAAGATTGTTTAGAGCCGAGGGCACAAAATCTCATTTTTAAACTGACGCTTGTATCATAACACAGATATCCTTTTAGCAAAATATGGTATAAGCGTCTTCCGACGAAAATCTCCCAAAATGCTATATTCTAGCTATTTTCAAATAGACCCGAATTGGCGGACGGCTGAATTGTAAAGTTGGTCTATCTATATGCATGTGGCTATCTTTAGTGAGATCATACGAAGGGTATGTTATTAGTTTAGATCTAACCAATTTAATGAATTACTCCTAAAGGTTCACATCAAACTAGTGCTAGTTGATGCGAGTTACTTCGGAAACAAAAGGACTAAAGTAAAATTCATTTGGGGTATTCTCTCAATTCCAAAAAAAAGCAACTGGATCAAGTATGAGTTGTCGATCAGAACATATATGGATAGAACCTATAACAGGGGCTCGAAAAACAAGTAATTTCTGCTGGGCTGTTATCCTTTTTTTAGGTTCATTAGGATTCTTGTTGGTTGGAACCTCGAGTTATCTTGGTAGAAATTTGATATCTTTATTTCCGTCTCAGGAAATCGTTTTTTTTCCACAAGGAATTGTGATGTCTTTCTATGGGATCGCGGGTCTTTTTATTAGCTCTTATTTGTGGTGCACAATTTCGTGGAATGTAGGTAGTGGTTATGATCGATTTGATAGAAAAGACGGAATAGTGTGTATTTTTCGTTGGGGATTTCCTGGAAAAAATCGTCGGGTCTTCCTCCGATTTCTTATAAAAGATATTCAGTCCGTCAGAGTAGAAGTTAAAGAGGGTATTTATGCTCGTCGTGTCCTTTATATGGATATCAAAGGCCAGGGAGCCATTCCATTGACTCGTACTGATGAGAATTTTACTCCACGGGAAATGGAACAAAAAGCTGCTGAATTGGCCTATTTCTTGCGTGTACCAATTGAAGTATTTTAAGAAATGAGCCGACAAATGCATGCTTTCTCAGCAGGAGGGCAAAAACGCAAGAATCCTCTTTTTCTATAACATAACTTAATTGAAATTTCTTCAGAACATCCATTCGAGTCAAAGCAGACATATATGGAACAATTAAAAAAAAAAAATAATAATAAAAAAGAGTGAATAGATTCATAGATTCGATAACTTGTAATAGAACTGATGCGTGAGAGAAATATTAGATTACATAAAGTCGACGAATAAGATTCATTAACAATTCACAGATGAAAAAATGGCAAAAAAGAAAGCATTAACTCCTCTTTTCTATCTTGCATCTATAGTATTTTTGCCTTGGTGGATTTCGCTCTCATTTCAAAAAAGTCTGGAATCATGGATTACAAATTGGTGGAATACTAGGCAATCCGAAACTTTTTTGAATGATATTGAAGAAAATAGTATTCTAGAAAAATTCAAAGAATTAAAGGAACTCCTCCTCTTAGAGGAAATGATCAAGGAATACTCGGAGACACATCTACAAAACCTTCGTATAGGAATTCACAAAGAAACAATCCAATTAATCAAGATACACAATGAGGGTCGTATTCATACGATTTTGCACTTCTCGACAAATATAATCTGTTTCATTATTCTAAGTGGTTATTCTATTTTGGGTAATAAAGAACTTGTTATTCTTAACTCTTGGGCTCAGGAATTCCTATATAACTTAAGTGACACAATAAAAGCTTTTTCTCTTCTTTTATTAACTGATTTATGTATCGGATTTCATTCGCCCCATGGTTGGGAACTGCTGATTGGCTTTGTCTACAAGGATTTTGGATTTGTTCATAATGATCAAATTATATCTGGCCTTGTTTCCACTTTTCCAGTCATTCTAGATACAATTTTAAAATATTGGATTTTCCGTTATTTAAATCGCGTATCTCCGTCACTTGTAGTGATTTATCATTCAATGAATGACTGAAAAATTATCTACCTAATCTAATTATAATGTTTCTTATTACTTTGCAGTTGTACATAAGCAAAGCATTGAAAAAAACTTTATATTTCTACCCATCCCGGAGATTCATCCTATATTCCTATATATTAATCCAGTCAAATTATTATTATTCCAGTAAATAACAGAATCGTGGATAGGAAACTCCATTAGTGACCTACCCCAATTTATTGTAGAAATTTTCGGGATCAATGGTTGGACCATGCAAACTAGAAATACTTTTTCTTGGATAAAGGAACAGATTACTCGATCTATTTCCATATCGCTCATGATATATATCATAACTCGTACATCCATTTCAAATGCATATCCCATTTTTGCACAGCAGGGTTATGAAAATCCACGAGAAGCCACTGGACGTATTGTATGCGCCAATTGCCATTTAGCTAATAAACCAGTGGATATTGAGGTTCCGCAAGCGGTACTTCCCGATACTGTATTTGAAGCAGTTGTTCGAATTCCCTATGATATGCAACTGAAACAAGTTCTTGCTAATGGTAAAAAGGGGGGTTTGAATGTAGGGGCTGTTCTTATTTTACCAGAGGGTTTTGAATTAGCCCCTCCCGATCGTATTTCCCCCGAGATAAAAGAAAAGATGGGCAATCTGTCTTTTCAGAGTTATCGCCCCAACCAAAAAAATATTCTTGTCATAGGCCCTGTTCCTGGTCAGAAATATAGTGAAATCACCTTTCCTATTCTTTCCCCCGACCCCGCTACTAAGAAAGACATTCACTTCTTAAAATATCCTATATACGTAGGCGGAAACAGAGGAAGGGGCCAAATTTATCCTGATGGGAGCAAGAGTAACAATACAGTTTATAATGCTACAGCATCAGGTATAGTAAGCAAAATCCTACGAAAAGAAAAGGGGGGATACGAAATAACCATAGCGGATGCATCCGATGGACGTCAAGTGGTTGATATTATCCCTCCGGGGCCAGAACTTCTTGTTTCAGAAGGTGAATCTATCAAATTGGATCAACCGTTGACAAGTAATCCTAATGTGGGCGGATTTGGTCAGGGAGATGCAGAAATAGTACTTCAAGATCCATTACGTGTACAAGGTCTTTTGTTCTTCTTCGCATCTGTGATTTTGGCACAAATCTTTTTGGTTCTTAAAAAGAAACAGTTCGAAAAGGTTCAATTGTCCGAAATGAATTTCTAGACTGGCGTATTTATCGACATCAAGTTTGTAAAAAGCATTAGCAACTATCTATATAAAAAATGAAATTAGAAAAAGAATTTTGTTCTTTTAGACTCTTTTTCTATGAGATGCCGGGAATTCCTTGTACGACATTCCTAGACATAGTATATAGAAAGACTATTTGACTTGACCCCTTCTTTTTTTTTTTTTTCAAAATTGGGGCTATGTTGCTATTGTCAGATTGAAATGTAAAAAATGCATTTCATTCTAATACATTTCACTTTGGCTAGATCCTATCCAAAAGTAAACGGGAAATAGAACGGATAAATATAAATGAAGGGAGCAAGTATTTCTGGGAGGGTTTATTCGTCTTCCTAGTCTTCGACACAAGAAAAGGGGTGTGAAAAATCCTTTTCTTGTGTCGAAATAATAATGATTCTTTATACTGTTCGTCAAACATTCCTAGTGTTAGTTTCTGTTTTTTACAGATGTATCAGAACGTTTTTTGGAGTTATTGCGTATTTTATTAATTATTATATTATAAATTCTATTACAATAATTAATAATTACGTATACTATAAAAGTGGTGGACAAACAAAAGAGGAGGGGAAAATTTGTTGAGTAAATAGAACTTCGTCAATGAACTTATAAAAAAATATTATAATTATTAAGAACTCAACGGGACCTTCTACCTTAAATCAGACAAACAAAG